TCCTAGAGCTCCTTGTAAGGCTTGTTGCAAAACCCGTTGTCGGACTTGATTAATCGCTCTTTGTTGTTCAAAATGAATGGTTTCATTTTTGTAATTTTCTAATTGTTCCAAAGTATTATAAGTTGAATTAATCAAATTCAATTTTTCTCGTTCTATCTCAGAGTATCCATTCACTCGATACTGATCTGCTTCCATTTCCACTTTCCGTAAGCGGGCCCGGGCTTTTTCGAGTTGTTCAATGGCCCCCTCACGTAGTTCTTCTGAATTTCGAATAGTATTCAAGATCCTCTGTTTTCGATTATCTAATAAATCACTTAATGAAAGTAGATTATCTTTCCATTCATTTAAAAACTTCCATGATCCCTTCCCGAACCAAACACGAATCTTTCGATTCATTTGGCTCTCGCGCTCAATTACTTCAATTACTTAAATTACTTATGGGAAATTCCCATATATTTTTGTTTTGAATGTAATGAGCCTATCCTCTCTTCTCTGTTCATATTCCCCCAAAAAATAAAAATATCGAAACTGATCACACTAACCCAAGACCAGAATATTCGGAGGACTCTTCTGACCAAACATATGTAGTTGTCAGCAAAGTTGTTTCTTTTTTTTTTTTTATTCAAATCCAAAAAAATTCTTCTTACTTTATACATAGACATAGGTCATCGATTCAGCATTGGATAAAATAAAAAAAAAAAAGGAACGAAATACCCATTTTTCCAATAAATGGTTCAAATCATTTTATCGACATGAGTGTTCTATACCGAAAAAATTTCCAACTATTCATTTTGAAACTACCTCCGCATTAATATAGTGATAGAAAGAATACCATGCTATGCTGGGTCTGGACTTCAAATTTCAAATGATTTAGCTTTAACCATGTTAATGGTACCGCATCATTGGTTGATAGAGAATCAAAATATATTTACCAATGAATCACGAAATGCTATGGTTCTTACATATGATTTCTTAATTTATTCAGAAGTAATTCGCGGGATCATGCACCTTTCTTTCCTAGTTATAACGAAAAAAAGTGCAGCTGGTCGAGTCCAGCCTATTCTTGAAATAAACAACTCGCACACACTCCCTTTCCAAAAAAGATCAATACACCAAGCACTACACTTAGATTTATTGGATTTGTTGCTAAAATATCGGTATTAAACCCGAAACCCCCGGCGGATGGCCAGTGACCCAAGGAAACGAAAGAATCGGTTACATTTTTCATATGATCTCCTCTTATAGATAGACTAAAATAGATAGACTAAAAAAATCGAACAGAGTTCTTTTTCTATCACTTCACCCCTTATTTTTTATTTTCTTTTTTATTAATTTCTCTATTTCTAAACAGAATAAAAAAAAATATTCGATTTATAACTGGATTTTATTTTTTCAATTGAAATTTCCAATAAGAATGAAAAATGAGATACCGAGTCTCATGTCAATTACGAAATACTTCGTTTGTTCCAACACTTACTAAAAAAAGGTTTTCATTGGACTAAGAACGGGAAGGGAAGGAAGAAAACAAATCGATTTGCTAATTCATCCTCAAATCTTCCTCATCCGCAAATCAGTCCTTCCCATGGGTTATTATCTCAACGAATAAGTAATTGTAGTAGTTCAATCTTGATATAATTCTAAAAAGCAAGCGACAGGTCCAAAGAAATAAAATAAGAAAAAAAAATACGTATTTTTCATATTTCTAGGATTAAACAATTAAACAAAAGGATTCGCAAATAAAAGTGCTAATGCTACAACCAGTCCATAAATTGTTAAAGCTTCCATAAAAGCCAGACTAAGCAATAAAGTACCTCGTATTTTTCCCTCCGCCTCGGGCTGTCTTGCGATACCTTCTACAGCTTGGCCCGCAGCAGTACCTTGACCAACGCCAGGTCCAATAGAAGCAAGCCCTACGGCCAATCCAGCAGCAATAACGGAAGCGGCAGAAATCAGTGGATTCATGATAAGTTCCTCGCACCAAAATAAAGAAATGGTTAATGATACAATCAACCAATGAATTATGACTTAATTATTCCATTGATAACATTCATCCAGTCGAAGTAACTAAGAACTCTGAATTGAAGTAATAATATTATTGAATCATCAGAACTATTTCGATATTTCTTTTTTAGTTCCTATACATGGCGTCTTTGTGAATCCATACGACTTTAGTTCTTCCCCATTTTTTTGTTCCGAACCATTCTTTTCTTTGAATTCTTCGCTCTTTTTCTTGATTTCATCCCTTTTTTTTTTTTATTCATTCAATTCATAGTCACAGACGAAACGGAAGGACTTCTATTAGAATCCCCATCTAAATTCACAATAGTAAGTCAAATTATATATATCTTTAGTTCATATATAACTAGTCTCATATATAACTAGTCATAATATCACATATACATGTGTTTCTTCCATAACGCAACCCAACTATTCGTATCTTAGATTCAATCGGATTCTAAAATCATTCTTCGAAACATCCACAAGAAATGGGAATCGTTCC